GTACGGCTCAAACAAAAATACTAAAATACTGGTTATTTGTAAAACGGATATGTGTAAGTTTTAAACTTCTTAACTTAATCCTACTATTCCAATCTTCTTTGAAGGAAGATAAGAAAAAAATAGAAATCCGAAAGCTATTCTTTTTAGTTATAATGCCAAAATCTCAAGTCGGCTCACTCGTCTTTTCTCTTGATTCTTCTAGGCCTCTTGAATATTCTATTATTTACTTCTTTTTTATTTTTTATTTGTGTATGTAATGCGATTTTTATTTTACTGTTGTTTTTTTATTATTATTGATAGGAATTTTCTTGTTAAGACCCTATGAATCAATTCAAAAACCTCAGATTCATACCAGAACCACGATGATTTTCAAAAAAACCTTTAATCGAAGTCCAAAAATTCCCTGAGTAAGAACTGTTGGATCATCACTTATTCAATGACAGTGAATCGATATAATGAAAAAAATTCAAAGAAACTTTTGCCCTTTGATCAAAATAAATATAAGCGGGGGCAGTTTAAAAGAATAAAAATCGTTCATTTTATTCTTCTAACTCTTTAAATTTTTTTTAGTCCGGTTGCGAGGTTTAAATCGAAATATTAAGTATGAATCATAGTTCTAATACTTCAGAATCTATTTTCTATATTCCGTGTTCCAGATACTAGAATAAATATCTGACGGGGTAAAGCCATCTTTATCAAGATGACGGATCCTTTTTATGTTCTGTATTATCAATAGGATCCATTATAACAAGTCACACACTCATATTCCGGAAATACAGAAACAAAGAAGTTTCACGGTCGAACTACCAAATCAAAATAGAATGGGCGAAAAATCAAAGACTTAAATGCAAAACTTTACCTTCTCTTCAAAAAAAACTAATTAGTTGGTTCTTGTAAATCTAATTCTTAACAATTTGGTCCAGTAAAATAGACGAATTATAAATCTCTAAAATAATAGAGAGAAATACCGCAAATAGAGCCATTGCAACACCCATAAAAGGAGTAGTTCCCCATCCAGGAGCTACTTTACCATATTCTGAATTCAATGGTTTCAATAAATCCCCTACAACAGTTCGTCTTGGACCAGATCTAGAACTACCCTCAACGGTTTGTGTAGCCATAAATCCTACTTTTTATTCATTGAGATCTGTTGACTTTGTATACCATTCCGCTGTAAATAAAGGATCTTACCCTATAGATCTAGATCCATTTTGGTCTTGATATTATATAATAATGGAAACAGCAACCCTAATTGCCATCTCTATATCTGGTTTAATTGTAAGTTTTACTGGGTATGCCTTATATACTGCTTTTGGGCAACCCTCTCAACAACTACGAGATCCATTCGAAGAACATGGGGACTAGTTGAAGAAGTAATGAGCCCCCAATATTACGATATTGGAGGCTCATTGCTTCAATTGATATAATGAAAAATCATTTCACCTTTTTAGTTGGAACTATAGGGGGTTCTCGAAAAAAGATAGCGAAAAAAATGATTCCTAAAGTCGAGACTAAGAGGAATGTATAAACCAATGCTTCCATAGATTTGATCGTGGTTTACAATTATAGCTTTCATACCTGTTTTGGAAGGATTATCTCCTGGATAAAGAAAAAGAAAGAAGAAGAGTAAAACAAACTGCAATGATTCAAATAAAGATTTATTCAGTTCCCTATATCAATATCATAACAAAAAAAGTCGAATCGAAAAGGAAAAAACGAATGTGCTTTCTATCAGACTGCCTGTCTTTTTGTGCTTGGATCTCCAAGTTTTTGGAATGCTCCAAATTCTACTTGAGCATCCAAATCTGGATCGATACCAGCAAAAACATCTCTGAACAAGGTTCTAGCACCATGCCAAATGTGCCCGAAAAAGAAGAGCAGAGCAAACGAAGCATGTCCAAAAGTAAACCAACCCCTTGGACTGCTACGAAAAACACCATCTGATTTTAAAGTAGCACGATCTAATTCAAAAATTTCACCCAATTGAGCACGTCTAGCATATTTTTTCACAGTAGCAGGATCACTATAACTGATTCCATTCAGTTCGCCACCATAGAATTCAACAGTTACACCTACTTGTTCGACACTATACTTCGATTCTGCCCTTCGAAAAGGAACATCAGCTCTAACAATTCCGTCTCCATCTACCAAAACAACCGGAAATGTTTCAAAAAAAGTAGGCATACGACGTACAAAAAGTTCACGCCCCTCTTTGTCTCTAAAGATAGGATGTCCTAACCAACCGACGGCTATTCCATCACCATTGTCCATTGAGCCTGCTCTAAACAACCCCCCTTTTGCCGGATTATTGCCAATGTAATCATAAAAAGCTAATTTTTCAGGAATTTTAGACCAAGTTTCTGATAAACTTTGATTTTCGGCTAGCCCAGCACCAACTCTTCGATATATTTCTTGCTGGAAGTATCCCTGATCCCATTGATAACGAGTGGGACCAAATAATTCAATCGGAGTAGTTGCTGAACCATACCACATAGTTCCAGCAACAACAAAAGCTGCAAAAAAGACAGCAGCGATACTACTGGAAAGGACGGTTTCAATATTTCCCATACGCAATCCTTTGTATAGACGTTGAGGTGGACGCACACTAAGATGGAAAAGACCCGCTAATATGCCTAATGTACCTGCTGCAATATGATGAGAGGCTATTCCCCCCGGAACAAAAGGATCAAAACCTTCCACACCCCATGCGGGATTGACGGATTGTACCCTTCCTGTTAGTCCATAAGGATCGGACACCCATATTCCAGGACCAAACAATCCTGTTACATGAAATGCGCCAAAACCAAAACAAGCCACCCCTGCAAGAAATAAATGAATTCCAAAGATTTTTGGCAAATCCAACGAAGGTTTTCCAGTACGTTCATCACAAAAGATTTCTAGATCCCAATAAACCCAATGCCAGATAGCCGCCAAAAAGCACAAGCCCGAAAACACAATATGTGCCGCGGCCACACCTTCGTAACTCCAAATACCTGGATTCGTTATAGTCCCTCCTGTGATATTCCAACCACCCCAGGAATTGGTTATTCCTAAACGAGTCATGAAGGGTATAACGAACATACCCTGTCTCCACATTGGGTCAAGAACAGGGTCAGAGGGATCAAAAACTGCTAATTCATATAGAGCCATCGAACCGGCCCAACCAGCAACTAGAGCTGTATGCATTATATGGACAGAAAGTAAACGGCCGGGATCATTTAATACAACGGTATGAACACGATACCAAGGCAAACCCATGAAAATACCTCTTATATCAACAAAAAATAGACACTATGTAACTTTATTGCACTATAAAAAACTATACTATGGACCCTCCCCTTTCAGTAAATTATCTTGCATAATCTCGCATAAAGAATTCATATTTGTTCTAGTTTTTTCGTAATAAAGGAAGATGGAACAATTATATTCATTCGTAGGAACAAAAAGAAGCAGATCTATTCTATACCCGATAAGTAACAATACGCAATGGTGGTGGGGGGTGACTTTATTTTATATGAGTGTTTCTATTCTATATGGGTGTTTATATCAGTGAATGCAGACATATTCAAGAACGACCTATTCGTCAAAACTTTCCTTTATTCATTCCAATTCCCTCTTCATGTCTGGTTACCGGATGCTATGGAAGGGCCTACCCCTATTTTGGCCCTTATAAATGCCTCTACTAATTATTTGTAGCAAACAAAATCAATTCATTCTGTTTCACGTTCTCACACCAAAGCAAAGTAAGATAGCGAACTGCATCCTTTTCCATTTTATGCCAGTTGGTGTTCCAAAGGTACCATTTGTAGTTCCTGGAGATGAGGATGCATCTTGGATTGACTTATATAATCGCCTTTTTCAAGAAAGACTACTTTTTTTAGGTCAAGAGGTAAACAGTGAAATATCGAATCAACTTGTAGGTCTCATGATATATCTCAGTCTAGAGGACAAAACCAAAGATTTATATCTGTTTATAAATTCTCCGGGCGGAGAGGTAATATCTGGAATGGCTATGTTTGATGCTATGCATTTTGTAGAAGCAGAAGTACAGACAGTATGCGTAGGATTAGCCGCTTCAATGGCATCTCTTCTTTTGGTAGGAGGAGAAATTACCAAACGTCTAGCATTCCCTCACGCTTGGCGCCAATGATTCTTATTTCTAGAAAAAAAGAAGACTATGCCTACACCAATATTAAGTAAAAAAAGCATGGCACTTCGAGTTCGATATGCAAAAATAATTTTTTTTCAAAACCATTAGATTATATATCGAAAGAGTAGTATGAAAAAGGGGTCTTTACCATTTTATCTGATCTATCAGGAGCCTTTTTTAGTGTCACAATCTTTTTTTGTTTTCACACTAGAAAACTTTGAAAAACTTTGAACAATATTTATTTTTTATTAACTATTTTATTTCAAAAAAGAAACTTTGGGATTGCTGAATAACAGACTAGACGAAATAAAAGAGCAACGGAATCATCATAGTCTATAAAAAATATTCTAAAACAAAAAAGAAAGGTGGTTATTGGATTATTTACTGATCTGGGTCTGATAGACCTGGTATATTTTCAACTTCTTCGAGGGAAGATCAAAATTAATTTCATATTTCCTAGTAGAGCCGTATGCTATAAAAAAAAAAAAACAAGATGCCTGCCTGTACGGCTTTACATTTTATCTTCATTAGTTTTTTCTTATTTACATCCTTTAGCCTATGATCCAATCCAAAATTAGTAGAAACCCTTATCATGTTATATTCTATATTCTCAGGGTAATGATCCATCAACCTGCTAGTTCTTTTCAAGAGGGACAAACAGTAGAATGTATGCTGGAAGCGAATGAATTACTGAAAATGCGCGAAACGATTACACAGATTTATGCACAAAGAACAGGCACACCTTCATGGCAGATATCCAAAGACATGGAAAGGGATTTTTTTATGTCAGCAGAAGAAGCCCAAGCCTACGGAATTGTTGATACGGTAGCGGATTCTGTTTGAATAAAAAATGAGGATAAAGGATTCCTCAGAAATACACGATCTCATTTTATCTTTTTTAAATTCTTACCTACGTATACCAAAGATATTTTATAGAATCTAAAAAATTCATAATTATCGGGTTAGGATTGATCTAAACCAGATCATTATATATATAACTCACCATGCCAACTATAAAACAACTTATTAGAAACACAAGAAAGCCAATTCGAACTGTCACAAAATCTCCCGCTCTTCGGGGATGCCCTCAGCGCCGAGGAACATGTACTAGGGTGTATGTGCGACTCGTTTTTTTAGATAATAGACTAAAAAAAAATCTATTCTATTAATATAATAAGAATTGTGTATAAAATTTATGGTTTCGATTGGTGCAAACCGAATCACTTTAATTTACAATTTAAGATGAAAAAGACTTTCCCATTGGTAACAAAAGGTTATCCATTAAGCGGGAAAAATCCTATTTCAAATAAAGAAAAATTATGCCCTAATTTTTGCAAGAACGGACTAAGAGGGTCAACTACCCAGTTAATCTTCATACTTAAATACCGTTACTGTATAGCTAGATTTCTTTGTGAAAGACCTATTACTAGATATTTCATGGGTAGAGCCCATGAGTGTGAACTGTACAAGTTAACAATAACATTGAGTCAATGAAGATTCAATGAAGTAAGGGGCTCCGGTGTATAGAGAGGACCTCACCGTTTAAAACGTAATCATAGAAACGATGGAACCCACCATTTCTTTCTCCATTTCTATTTAATTCACAATGTTTAGTTTAGAAAAAAGAAAAAAATCGTGGTTGGGAAGGTTATAGTAGCAAAAGCCATTGGAATTATTATTTTATACATTGGAAGAATCCCTTTTTGTTATTAATAGACTAGGAAGGATAAAAGAATAACTGAAAGAAAAAATCAAATAGTTATTCATCAAAGTCTCATTTATTCAATGACCAGAATTAAACGAGGATATATCGCTCGAAAACGAAGGACAAAAATTCGTTTATTTACATCAAGCTTTCGCGGAGCTCATTCAAAACTTACTCGAACTATTTCACAACAGAAAATAAAAGCTTTGGTTTCCGCTAATCGGGATAGAGATAGGAAAAAAAGGGATTTTCGCAGTTTGTGGATCAGTCGAATAAACGCAATAATTGGCCAGAATAAAAATATATACTATATTTATAGTAAATTAATGTCTAATATGCACAAGAGGCAATTACTTCTTAATCGTAAAATAGTTGCACAAATAGCTATATTGAAGGGGAATTGTATTTTTATGATTGCCAACGATCTCATAAAAAAATAAAAATTCCCCGGAGACTAAACTCCGGGAAGGTGATAAAATAGAAGCGATTTGTATGATAAAATAGAATTAGAATTCATATGACAAAGTCATCAAAATAAATAAAAAACCGCGCTCAAAAAAAAAAAAGATTTATTCTTCTTTACCTATTCTCTTTTTTCTTACAACGCAAGAACCCCAATCGGATTTTCGTAGTTTTCGAACAAAATATTAATCCACATTTTCATTGAGTTTAGATTCAAAATTGAATTCAATTGAAGAGTAACTCTATTTTTTTTTTTTTTTAAGAACAGTCGTAGTAGTTCTAGTGGTCGACTCGCTTTTTTCAAATTTTTTTTTTTCATTATTAACAAAAGGTAATGAATTTACAAAAGGTAACAAAGATAAAATACGAGCTTGTTTTATAGCAATCGTAATTAATCGTTGTTGTTTTAAGGTCAATCTATTCACGCGTCTAGATAATATTTTTCCTTGTTGACTAATAAATCGATAAAGTAAACTCATGTTTTTATAATCAATTCGATCCCCCGATTGGATCGGGGACAAACTCCTACGAAAAGATTGCTTAGATTTAAGAAAGAGTCGCTTAGATTTATCCATAGTTTGTTTATTCCTATACCGAAAATCCTATTTCTTATAAAAATTTATTTATATTCTTATTCTTATTTTTTTCTATATGTTTGTTAATGTTTGTTCTATATATATGCTATATAATATAATTTCATTATATATAATATAAAAAATGTTCTTAATGTTCTATTATATTAATTTATAATAGAATTAAAATTTCAAATATAATTTTTAGAATATATCTTCTATCTGAAAGATTATTTTTTATCTCGAAGGGTAACAAACAAGCGATCCATTTTGTCTATTTCTTTATCTCTGCGTGAATCATATGTTTGCAACAAAAGGGACAGAATTTTCTCAATTCCAATCGACTAGGCGTATTGTGTCGATTCTTTTGAGTAATATATCTAGAAACCCCCCTTGATTCCTTATTAACACTATTTTTATCACAATTAGTACATTCCAAAATAACAGTAATTCGGATATCTTTACCCTTGGCCATGAACCTCCTTTGGTTTTTTGATTCACTTAACTCTTCAATTTTCAGATTTGAAGCGAAGAATAAAAAAGGAACGAAAAAAAGTATAAGTTGATAATTCAAAATCAAATTATCAAATATTTTGTTCCAATTAATTTTTTATAGTACAGTAAAAATTCAGTAATAAAATGATTTCGAACTATATTTCGAATCGCAGTAAAGTATTTCATTTTTCATTTAAGTTAAGTATCTTCTATGATATTATTGCCCCTGCCCAAGTATTCCAATTCCATTTGTGGTCTCACTCTATTCTAAATAGCAATGGAATTGAATAAAAAATTCAATTCCATTGAAACCTGGCAAAAATTCCGAGTTTCACTGAGGCAAAATCCACCTTTCCTTTTCTTTCCAACCTCTTCTAATTCGAAAAAAAGAAGGAATTAATCACAGATATTTGATTTGATCTCTAATCTTCGTCACACCTTCTAGTCCCTATTACAATAACTAGAATCAAAAAAAGGGGAATATCAATGCATCCGGGAATAAACGATTGATTTCTATCAAGAGACCCGCTAAAACCGCGAACCATAGAGTACTTGCCACTGGTGCCACAGAGAGATATGTTTTTAGATCTCGCATTTCAAATCCTCCTTCGTTTTTTTCTTGTAATTTGTAATACATAATTACATATAGGAATATGATCAAATAGTTCTTTTATTTTATTAAAAATCACTTGCATTTGTCGGGGGAAGTCCGAATTCAATTTGAATTGTATAATGATTCATGAGATATTTTTTTTTTTATTTCATTCTATAATACAATATATTATTAATATTATATTTATATTTATTAATAATAATAATATTATTATATTATAATATAGAATTATAATAGAATATATAAATAATAAGAATATTTTTTATTATTCTATTTTTCATATTTCAAAAAATTTTTGATATTTAGATTCTTTAGTTATTATTATTATACTCTATATCTATATATTCTATTAAATTTAATTAAATATTTTTATTCTATAGAATATAGAAATAGAATAATTTGTAATACATAATTACATTCTATAGAATATAGAAATAGAATAATTTGTAATACATAATTACATATAGTTCGATATTATTTTATAGGATAGGATATGAGAAAGTAAAAAAAAAAAAAGAAAAAAAGAGAAGGATAATATAGATATATAACGAAAAAATGTGGAAAACAAGACAAAGATTCTTTAGAATGAAACTGGAAACCCACGGAAAGGGATGTAGCGCAGCTTGGTAGCGCGTTTGTTTTGGGTACAAAATGTCACAGGTTCAAATCCTGTCATCCCTATCCCATACTATTAGTTATTGTATGAGCAGTAAAAATAGATCAATTGAGACGGATTAAAATTGGACATACTAACTCAATAGCAATAGTTCACTATGGATAACTATTGCTATTGAGTTAGTATATGCATGCAAGATGTATTAGCATCACATAAAAAAAAAATTTTATGAAAAAAAAAAAAAAGCGCTCTTAGTTCAGTTCGGTAGAACGCGGGTCTCCAAAACCCGATGTCGTAGGTTCAAATCCTACAGAGCGTGATTACATTATTGTTATATCGAATCGAGAATGACACGGAAATAATGGGATAAAAGTCTAATCTAAAGTCTGAATTGGATCTCCGTTGTTAATTTTAATCCTAAAACAACGAAATAGGAGTAGGAGGTCAATAAACAAAGGAGATCTTACTTAATCAAAGATCCAATTGATCACCACGTCGATATTGTAAATATGCAGTTACAAATAATCCAGCCAAAGTAATAGGGATTAGACCTAAGACGATTCCAAATAGAAAAACTTCAATCATTTGAATTTGTTTGAAAGTAAAAAAAGGGAGGGTAATATCTATCCTTAAGTATGAATTTGTATTTACCATGAGTCTCAATCACGAAAAATTTGAAATTTACATTATAAGTAACTATGGAAGATCTAGAATATTTCAAAATTTCGAATCGAATTCATCTAAAAATTTCAAATCAAATAAGTCGTATCTTATTCAGACTGATAAAAATACCTGCGGTTATAGTTAAAACTGCTAGTAGAAAACCGAAATAACTGGTTATAGTGGGCATAAGGAAACTAAATGAAATATGTTCTTTTTATACATATGTTTCTAAAGCACTTTCCTAAGTTTCCATTTTTTTTTGAGATAAAAAAAGAAGCAAAAAATACCACTTGAAAGATACAATTGAAAATAATTGATTCATCAATCAATTATTACGAACGAACAAAAATAAAAATATAGTTACATAGGTACGAAATCAATTCATCATCTTTGACATCTACGCATCCTGTGATTCCAAATCAACAGATTTACTCGTGAGTTTAGTAATATAAACTAATCGAATGAAACTTTTTTTTTTTTTAACAAAAGAAGAGAGTGACCTTAGAAAGACCTTTACTTCTTTACTTGGACTTATTAGATTTAGTAATGTGTTCTATTCTTCTAATATATCTAGAAAAAGAAAATTAAATAAGTTCAAACTGGGGTTCGTCAGTTTTTTTTGTCTTTTCATCATATCATATTTTATTTAAAGATAAAGATCTATCCTTTTAATTAAGCCAAGAAAGAAAGAGCCTTAGCCTTTTTGTGTCTAATACAAGAAAAG